AACTATCTATGGGGTATTAGGCATAAAAATTTGGATATTTGTAGACGAGCAATAATAAGCCCTTACTCAACTTGTGTTTACGTTTTATTCAATGATAGACCAAGAAATGAAAAATCAGTCTTTTTCGTTTAAATAAAAAATGAGCAATTCTATAAGGTTAAATAAAAATTAAATTAATCATTTGAGATAATTGCTATGCTTAGTGTGCGACTCGTCGGTTTTTTTAAGGTTAGGATTAAAATCAAAAAGAAGGATCAGCCCATACATAATCTGAACTAATAATTATAAAACTAATAACCAACTCATCGCTTCGCATTATCTGGATCTAAAAAACCAACCAGGCAAGATATGTTATATTGGTCATATCATTGTAGCAACTGAAATTTTTTTTGCATAAAAAAAACAATCCGATTATGAGTTGTGAAGCAATAAAAGTATGCGGATAAATGGAAGGGTGAAAGAAAGAGAGAAAAAGAATATGAATGATATATGATTCCAATATGTAATATGTAAGGTCTATGGGTCATCTCATAAAAGGTAGTGTAATAAAGCATTAAGACTGATGGATTCATAATTAGATGAATCTGTTCATAGAACAAAAAAGCCAAGAGCCCCGAGACAATAAAGACTGAGAAGATTGACTCAAGAACAAATTTTATTAAGGGCTCCATTGTATAATTAAGACCTAACCATTAATCGAGAGGCGATGGGAACGAGGGAACCCGTGAATACATAATATTCTATTGAAAATGAATCCTAATAATTCATTGGGTAGGATGGCGTAAGGAACCCAAGACCAATCCATTTATTATGAGAGGTCGGTTCATGGGCTAATTAACCCGAGAACCGAAACACATATAAAAAGAGTAAATATTCGCCCGCGAACGTTTCCATTTTATTAGATTTCTAAATTTGGGTCGTATAATATTAATATAATAATAGATAAAAAAAGAAAAGGCAAAACAAAATAAAGATTTGTTATAACCTTATAATAAAAGAAAAAATTATTCTATTATTATAGAATCTATAAAGAGTTTAGTTTTCTATCAAAAGAAGATATACAAATTTCTAATAAATTGATTAAATGAAATCTCAAAGAATCCCCCGATTCAATCTATTATTCAGTAAATACATGTATATTTTTTTGAATCGTTTCATTCGCGAGGAGCTGGATGAGAAGAAACTCTCATGTCCGGTTCTGTAGTAGAGATGGAATTGAGAAATAACCATCAACTATAACCCCAAAAGAACCAGATTTCGTAAACACCATAGAGGAAGAATGAAAGGAATGTCTTATCGAGGCAATCGTATTTGCTTCGGTAGATACGCTATTCAGGCACTTGAACCCGCTTGGATCACATCTAGACAAATCGAAGCGGGACGAAGGGCAATGACACGAAATGCACGACGCGGCGGAAAAATATGGGTACGTATATTTCCAGACAAACCCGTTACACTAAGACCCACAGAAACACGTATGGGTTCAGGGAAAGGATCCCCCGAATATTGGGTAGCTGTTGTTAAACCAGGTAGAATACTTTATGAAATGGGTGGAGTAGCAGAAAATATAGCCAGAAAAGCTATTTCAATAGCGGCGTCCAAAATGCCTATACGAACCCAATTCATTACTTCGGGATAAAAATGTAGAATCAAAGGAAAGCGGTCTTTGTTTGAGATGAAAAAAAAACAATTGCAATTGCAGATTTCTTTTTTTTTGGACAAACAATATTTCTTTTTTTTTTACTTCGCCCTTTGCATTGAAAGAAAAGATTCCAAAATAATATGATTCAACCTCAAACCCTTTTGAATGTAGCAGATAACAGCGGAGCCCGAGAATTGATGTGTATTCGAATCATAGGGGCTAGTAATCGACGATATGCTCATATTGGTGACGTTATTGTTGCTGTAATCAAGAAAGCCGTCCCAAATACACCTCTAGAAAGATCAGAAGTGATCAGAGCTGTAATTGTACGTACTTGTAAAGAACTCAAACGAGAAAACGGTATGATAATACGATATGATGACAATGCTGCGGTTGTTATTGATCAAGAAGGAAATCCAAAAGGAACTCGAATTTTTGGTGCGATTGCCCGAGAATTGAGACAGTTAAATTTCACTAAAATAATTTCATTAGCACCTGAAGTATTATAAGATGGGACCGTGGGATAGTTATAGTATTTCAATGAAATTAATTAGTAGATTGTGTATCACGTATATACCTTTTTAAATTAATAACTATTTAATAAAAAAAGCATGTTGATTAGATCAAAATTAAAAGTAACCAATAATTTTGTTTATCATGGGTAAGGACACTATTGCTAACATAATAACCTCCATTCGCAATGCTGACATGAATAGAAAAGGAATGGTTCGAATACCATCTACTAACATCACCGAAAACATTGTTAAAATACTTTTACGAGAAGGTTTTATTGAAAACGTAAGGAAACATCGGGAAAGCAACAAGGATTTTTGGGTTTTAACCCTACGACATAGAAGAAATAGGAAAGGACCATATAAAACGATTTTAAATTTAAAACGGATCAGTCGACCTGGTCTCCGAATCTATTCTAACTATCAACGAATTCCTAGAATTTTAGGCGGAATGGGCATTGTAATTCTTTCTACTTCTCGGGGTATAATGACAGACCGAGAAGCTCGACTACAGGGAATCGGCGGAGAAATTTTGTGTTATATATGGTAATCTTTATGATATTCGAATTATACACAGAACTTCCCTATTTGTAAAAAAAAAAAAGAGATAGAAGAGGTGGGTTTCTAATACCACTCCTCCTTCATTAATTGATACTTTGAAAGGGGTTTCATCTGGAATGAAAGAACAAAAAAGGATTTATGAAGGTTTAATTACTGAATCACTTCCCAATGGTATGTTTGGGGTTTGTTTAGATAATGAGGATCCAATTCTAGGTTACGTTTCAGAAAGGATTCGACATAGTTTTATACATCTACTAGGTCATATAGAGTCAAAATTGCAGTAAGTTGTTACGATTCAACCAGAACCAGAGGGCGTATAATTTAGAGACTACGAAACAAAGATTCGAATGATTAGGTGAAGTAGTCTTTTCACTTGCAATATTCTTTTTTTGTAGGGATACAATTCGAAATAGAAAATTTCAAGAAACTTATTTTCTTCCAATAAGTAGATTCGGAATTAAGGTAAGGAATGACAAATATGAAAATAAGGGCCTCCATTCGGAAAATTTGTGAAAAATGTCGACTAATCCGTAGGCGGAGACGAATTATGGTAATTTGTTCCAATCCGAGACATAAACAAAGACAAGGATAATCTTTATAAAAAAAGGACCCCTAAAGGCCACCCACGATATACACATCAAAATAAATAAAGGATCCGTTTTGACATGAAATGGATATATCCATATATCTCTGACTTAGATTTATGAGATGATAAAATATGGCAAAACCCATACCAAGAATCGGTTCACGTAGAAATGGACGTATTAGCTCACGTAAAAGTACGCGTAGAATACCAAAGGGCGTTATTCATGTTCAAGCAAGTTTCAACAATACAATTGTGACTGTTACAGATGTACGGGGTCGGGTAATTTCTTGGTCCTCCGCCGGTACTTGTGGATTCAAAGGTACAAGAAGAGGGACACCATTTGCCGCTCAAACCGCAGCTGGAAATGCTATTCGGGCAGTAGTGGATCAGGGTATGCAACGAGCAGAAGTCATGATAAAGGGCCCTGGTCTCGGAAGAGATGCAGCATTAAGAGCTATTCGTAGAAGCGGTATACTCTTAAGTTTCATACGGGATGTAACCCCTATGCCACATAATGGCTGTAGGCCCCCTAAAAAACGACGTGTGTAAAAATAACCATTGAAGAGAAATTTCAAGAGAAATAAATAATTCAATGATTTGATCAAAAAATATTACTATGGTTCGAGAGAAAATAAGAGTATCGACTCGGACACTAAAGTGGAAGTGTGTTGAATCAAGAGCAGACAGTAAGCGTCTTTATTATGGCCGCTTTATTCTGTCTCCACTTATGAAGGGTCAAGCCGATACTATAGGCATTGCGATGCGAAAAGCTTTGCTTGGAGAAATAGAGGGAACATGTATCACACGTGCAAAATCTGAAAAAATACCACATGAATACTCTACCATAGTCGGTATTCAAGAATCAGTACATGAAATTTTAATGAATTTGAAAGAAATTGTATTGAGAAGTAATCTGTATGGAACTCGTGATGCGTCTATTTGTGTCAAGGGTCCTGGATGCGTAACTGCTCAAGACATCATCTTACCACCTTCTGTGGAAATCGTTGATAATACACAGCATATAGCTAACCTAACGGAGGCAATTAATTTGTGTATTGAATTAAAGATCGAGAGGAATCGCGGATATCGTATACAAATGCCAAATAATTTTCAAGACGCAAGTTATCCTATAGATGCTATATTCATGCCTGTTCGAAATGCGAATCATAGTATTCATTCTTATGTAAATGGGAATGAAAAACAAGAGATACTTTTTCTCGAAATATGGACCAATGGAAGTTTAACTCCTAAAGAAGCACTTCATGAAGCCTCTCGGAATTTGATTGATTTATTTATTCCTTTTTTACATGCGGAAGAAGAAAACTTCCATTTAAAAAACAATAAACAGAAAGTTACTTTACCCCTTTTTACTTTTCATGAGAAATTGGCTAAACTAAGGAAAAAGAAAAAAGAAATAGCATTAAAATATATTTTTATTGACCAATTAGAATTGCCTCCTAGGATCTATAATTGCCTCAAAAGGTCCAATATACATACATTATTTGACCTTTTGAATAATAGTCCAGACGAACTTATGAAAATGAAATATTTTCGCATAGAAGACGTAAAACATATATTAGACATTCTCGAAATGGAAAAGAATTTTGCATAAATTTGAAATCCATTGGATTTTTTTTGTAGAAAAACTTTAGAAATAGAAAAGAAAAAAAAAGACGAAAACGAAGTTTGAATCTTTAAC